AGAAAACGTTTAAAAGAAGCAAAAAAATGGGTTATCAAAAGAACACTTTTGATAAAAAAAAAAATAAAAGAAATTTCTAAAGTCAATCCAATTCTATTATTTCGATTCAAAGAAGTCGAAATATATGAATCGAGAGAATTAAAAGAAGAAAAAGATTCCCTAATAAGTAATCAGATAATTCACGAATCGCCGATTCAAATTGCACCTCCAAGTTGGAGAAATTATTCATTTACAGAAAAAAAAACGAAGAATCTGGCGGATCGAACAAGTACAATTCTAAATCAAATAGAAAAAATTTCAAAAGAGAAAAAAAAAGTAACTACAAAAATAAATAATCTTAGTAGTGCTAACAAAACAAACTATAATGTTAACAGATTCGAAAAACGGCAAATATTAAAAAGAATAAATGCTCGAATAATTTGTAAATCCCCCCTTTTTTTTAAATTTTTTATTGAAAGAATATACACAGAAATTTTTTTATCTAGCACTAATATTCCAAAAACAAATACAAAACTTTTTCTTGAATTAATAAAAAAAATGAGTGATAAATCCATTTATAATAATTCAAGAAAACAAGAAATAATTAATAAAAAAAAGAAAAAACCACTTCCGTTTATTTCAAAGTCACTTGATAATATCAGTAATGTTAAAACTAACTCACGTGGTTTTTATGACTTATCCGACATATCCCAAGCATATGTATTTTACAAATTATCACAAATCCAAGTTAGTAATTCGTATAAATTAAGATATGTTCTTGACTATCAAGGAATCTCCTTTTTTCCGAAACCCGAAATAAAGGATTTTTTTGAAACGCGAGGAGTGGTTCATTCGAAATTGGGGAATAAGAAACTTCCGAGTTATGAAATGAATCAATGGAAAAATTGGTTAAGAGGGTATTATCAATACAATTTATCTCAGATAAAATGGTCTAGATTAATACCAGAAAAGTGGCGAAATACGCTTCATAAGCGTCATATAGCTAAAAAGGAAATTGTAAGCAAATGGGAGGAAAAAGACCACTTAATTGATTCTAAAAAACAATTTGAAGCATATTCATTATCTAATCAAAAAGAGAATTTTCAAAAAGACTATAGGTATGATCTTTTATCATATAAATTTATTGATTATGAAAATAAAACGGAATGCTTTTTTTATAGATCTCCGTTTCAAGGAAATAAGAATCAAGAGATTTCTTACACGTCTAAAGAGATCCTTTTGGATATACCGAGAAACATCCCTATTCATAATTATCTAAATAATAATCTAGGAAGGGTCGATACTCTATATATGGATATGGAAAAAATGGCCAATAGAAAATATTTTGATTGGAAAAGTCTCAATTTTTATCTTAAACAAAAAGTTAATATTGAGGCCTGTACCACGACCAATACCAATAGGAATCAAAATGTTCAAATCCTTACTACTAATTCTACTAAAAAAGACCTTTCTTATCTTAAAATTCCAGAAAAAAATCTACCAAATTCTCATAAAGGTTTTTTTGATTGGATGGTAATGAATGAAAAAATCCTAAAGCAGCCCATATCAAATCTGGAATCTTGGTTCTTCCCAGAATTTGTATTGCTTTATAGTGCATATAAAATGAAACCCTGGTTTATACCAAGTAAATTACTTCTTTTAAATTTGAATAGAAATGAAAATTGTAGTCAAAACAAAAAGATCAATGAAAAGGAAAAAGGAAGTTTTTTGGTTGCATCGAAAAAAAAGTATTCAAATCAAAAAGAAAAAGAACCCATAAGTCGAGAAGATCTTGGATCCGTTCTCTCACAGCCAAAAGATATTGAAGAAAATTATGTAAGGTCAGACATGAAAAAAGGGAAAAAGAAAAAACAATACAAAAACAAGACAGAAGCAGAACTAGATTTCTTCCTGAAACGTTATTTGCTTTTTCAATTGAGGTGGGGCGATACTTTAAATCAAAGAATGATCAATAATATCAAGGTATATTGTCTCCTGCTTAGACTCGTAGATCCAAGAAAAATTACTATATCCTCGATTCACAAGAGAGAAATTTGTTTGGATCTAATGCTAATTCAGAAGAATTTAACTCTTACAGAATTGATGAAAAGGGGAATACTGATTATAGAACCCGCCCGCCTGTCTGTAAAAAAAGACGGACAGTTTATTATGTATCAAACCATAGGTATTTCGTTGATTCACAAGAGTAAACACCAAACTAATAAAAAATACCAAGAGCAAGAATATGAACCTAAGACTTATTTTGGTGAAGTTATTTCAACACAGCAAAGAATAACCGAAAATAGAGAAAAAAATCGTTTTGATTTGCTTGTTCCTGAAAATATTTTATCGTTTAAACGTCGTAAAAAATTGAGAATTCTAATCTGTTTCAATTCAAAGAATAGAAATAATATAGATATAAATCCAGTATTTTGTAACGAAAAGAACCTAAAAAACAGCATCCAGGTTTCACATGACAACAAGCATCTTGATAAAGAAAAAGATCAATTAATGAAATTAAAGCTTTTTCTTTGGCCTAATTATCGATTAGAAGATTTAGCTTGTATGAACCGTTATTGGTTTAATACGAATAATGGTAGTCGTTTCAGTATGTTAAGGATACAGATGTATCCACGATTAAAAATTTGTGGATAATACATTTTTTGTAAATATGCTATACCCTATAATATATATATATTCATAGTAGAGTATGCGGGGTATATGAAAACAAACAAATATACGGATCACGTACCTTGTCTCACATTTCAGTAATGTTTCAATTAGATCTCGAAATGAATCAACAGAACCTTGGAACTTTCTTCATTTTAGGTCTAAATTCAAATTATTCGGCGAAAAAATGTACCAATCCTTTTCTACTCCTATCTAAATCCAATTTCAAATTATTAAATTAATTGATTTGAATTCAGAAAATTAGAAGTTCATAAAGAATTTATGATTATATTATTGTATATACCACATTCAAATTAATGACCTTATTATTATTACTGATTCAGTAAAATCCATATCTGTAAAAAGCGAAGGGGATTTTTTTTATGGTAAAAAATTCATTCATTTCGGTTCTTTCTCAAAAAGAAAACAGAGGGTCTGTTGAATTTCAAGTATTCAATTTCACCACTAAGATAAGGAAACTAACTTCACATTTGGAATTGCACAAAAAAGATTCTTCATCTCAGAGAGGATTGCGCAAAATTTTGGGAAAACGTCAACGGCTGCTGGCCTATTTGTCAAAAAGAAATAGAGAACGCTATAAAGAATTAATCCGCGAGTTGGATATTCGTGAGATAAAAACTCGTTAATTTGAAGAGTGATACCTTTGAGCTTAATCGTTTAAATTTTGATGAACTTATTTTTACTTTAAACAATGCACGGAAGAATGACTCGAGAAAAACTTATGATTGCACCAACTAAAAGAAAAGACCTCATGATAGTCAATATGGGTCCTCACCACCCGTCAATGCATGGTGTTCTTCGACTGATTGTGACTCTCGATGGTGAAGATGTTATTGACTGTGAACCAAGATTGGGTTATTTACATAGAGGGATGGAAAAATTTGCGTAAAATCCAACAATTATACAATATTTGCCTTATGTAACGCGTTGGAATTATTTAGCTACTATGTTTACAGAAGCAATAACCGTAAACGGACCCGAGCGGCTAGGCAATATTCAAGTACCTAAAAGGGCTAGTTATATCAGAGCTATTATGTTGGAATTGAGTCGTATCGCCTCCCATTATATTATGGCTTGGCCCTTTTCTAGCAGATATTGGAGCCCAGACCCCCTTTTTTATATTTTTCGAGAACGCGAATTGATATATGACCTATTCGAAGCTGCTACCGGTATGCGCATGATGCATAATTAGTTTCGTATCGGAGGGGTTGCTGCTGATTTACCTCATGGCTGGATAGAAAAATGTTTGGATTTTTGCGATTATTTTTTAAGTAGGGTTACTGAATATCAAAAGCTTATTACACGAAATCCTATTTTTTTATAGCGAGTTGAAGGCATAGGCATTATTGACCCAGAAGAAGCACTAAATTGGGGTTTATCAGGGCCGATGCTACGAGCTTCCGGAATACAATGGGATCTTCGTAAAGTTGATCGTTATGAGTGTTACGACGAATTTGGCTGGGAGATTCAATGGCAAAATCCATAAAAATTATCCAACAGGCTTTGTAAGGAATTCCAGGGGGCCCTATGAGAATTTAGAAGCCCGGCTTTTTAATAGAATAAAGAACCCTGAATGGAATGGTTTTGAATATCGAGTTATTAGTAAAAAACATTCTCCAACCTTTGAATTGTCCAAGCAAGAGCTTTATGTAAGAGTTGAGGCGCCAAAAGGAGAATTGGGCGTTTTTCTGATAGGAGATTGGAGTGTTTTTCCTTGGAGATGGAAAATTCGACCGCCGGGTTTTATCAACTTGCAAATTCTTCCACCAATTAGTTAAAAGAATGAAATTGGCTGATAGTATGACGATACTAGGTAGCATAGATATCATTATGGGAGAAGTTGATCGTTGAAATGATAATCGATACAACAGAAATACAGGCTATCAATTCTTTTTCCAGGTTGGAATCCTTAAAAGAAGTCTATGGAATCGTTAGGGATACTTGGCCCTATATTTAACGCTTGTATTAGGAATCACACTAGGCGTCTTAGTAATTGTTTGGTTAGAAAGAGAAATCCCTGCGGGGATACAACAACGTATTGGACCCGAATACGCCGGGCCTTTGGGAATTCTGCAAGCTTTGGCAGACGGTACAAAACTACTTTTCAAAGAGAATCTTTTTCCATCTAGAGGAGATACTCGTTTATTTAGTATTGGACCATCCATAGCAGTCATATCCATTTTACTCAGTTCTTAAATTCTGGTCAACAAACAATACGAGCTGCCAGGTACATTGGTCAGGGTTTCGTGATTACCTTGTCCCACACGAATCGTTTGCCGGTAACTATTCAATATCCCTACGAAAAATTGATCATATCGGAACGTTTACGAGGCCGAATCCACTTTGAATTTGATAAATGCATTGCTTGTGAAGTATGTGTTCATGTATGTCCTATAGATCTACCCGTTGTTGATTGGAAATTGGAAACTGACATTTGAAAGAAACGATTACTTAATTACAGTATTGATTTTGGAATCTGTATATTTTGTGGTAATTGCGTTGAGTATTGTCCAACAAATTGGAATTCATTTATCAACAGATTTTTTCTTCCATTTGAACTTATTTCAATAATTCTTTTAGTCGCTTTTATAGGTGCAATTGCAATTGTTATAGCTCGTGAATAAAGAATCTTTAAAAAGAGTAATTCAAAAAATTTGAATTACTGTCTAAAAAATAGAATAGATAGAAGAGAAAGGCTTTTGTTTTCTATCGATCCTATTACCTATTACTAAATCTATTTTTTTTTCAATATTTGTTAGAATTGATTTAATTATTATTCAGATTGAAATGAATCAAAATGGAAAGGGAGTTGGTTAATGATGCTCGAACATATACTTGTTTTGAGTGCTTATTTATTTTCTATTGGTATTTATGGATTGATCACAAGTCGGAATATGGTTAGAGCCCTTATGTGTCTTGAACTTATATTAAATTCAGTTAATATCAATTTTGTAACATTTTCTGATATTTTTGATAATCGCCAATTAAGGGGGGATATTTTCTCCATTTTTGTTATAGCTATTGCAGCCGCCGAGGCTGCTATTGGACTGGCTATTGTTTCATCAATTTATCGTAACAGAAAATCAATTCGTATTAACCAATCCAACTTGTTGAATAAGTAGTATTAATTTTAATATAAAAAATTGAAATTAAAATATTTATAAAGAAGTTCAAATCGGCAAATTTGGTTACAGGGTAAGGTATGATCGTGGTTGCAAAAATATAAAAAATCAAAGTATTCTGGCCCTCGCGCACAAACCGATTGGGAAGTAGATTGATTCTGATCACTTATTGATTCGTCTGGTATCTAAATATAGGATTCACTTATAAATTAGTTTACTAGACCGAAAACTTATGACGTTCAAAAATGTATAGATCCAATGTCACATTCAGTAAAGATTTATGATACGTGTATAGGATGTACTCAATGTGTCCGGGCGTGCCCCACCGATGTATTAGAAATGATACCTTGGGACGGATGTAAAGCTAAACAAATTGCTTCTGCTCCAAGGACCGAGGACTGTGTTGGTTGTAAGAGATGTGAATCCGCCTGTCCAACGGATTTCTTGAGCGTTCGGGTTTATTTATGGTATGAAACAACTCGCAGTATGGGTCTAGCTTATTGATACGTTCCATAAAACTCTACTTGAATCCATTTTTTACCGGAAAACCCGTGCCCAAAATATTTGAATTTGAGCACGGGTTTTTCTGGCCCAAGTATATCTTGTCTTTACCACGAATCAATTTCCTTGCTTAACATTAATTGTAGTTTTACCAATATTTGCGAGTTCCTTAATTTTCTTTCTTCCACATAGAGGAAATAGATTAATCCGCTGGTATACTACACGTATATGTATTTTAGAACTTATTCTAACGACTTATGCCTTCTAAGCGGACGATTCGTTAATCCAACTAGTGGAAGATTATAAATGGATCCGTTTTTTTAATTTCCATTGTAGATTGGGCATAGACGGGCTCTCTATAAGACCCATTTTACTCACGGGATTCATCACTACTTTAGCGGCTTGGCCAGTTACTCGAGATTCTCGATTTTTTTCTGATGTTAGCAATCTACAGCGGGCAAATAGGATTATTTTCTTCTCGGGACCTTTTACTTTTTTTCCTCATGTGGGAATTAGAATTAATTCCCGTTTATCTACTTGTATCCATGTGGGGAGGAAAAAACGGCTGTACTCGGCTACAAAATTTATTTTGTACACGGCGGGTGGCTCCGTTTTTCTTTTAATGGGAGTTCTGGCCTTGGAAATAATATTTTATATTGGATTTTTTATTGCTTTTGCTGTCAAATTACCAATCATACCCCTACACCCATGGTTACCAGATACCCACGGAGAGGCGCATTATAGTACTTGTATGCTTTTAGCCGGAATCTTATTAAGTATTAAGGGGGCGTATGGATTAGTTCGAATCAATATGGAATTATTCCCTCATGCTCATTCTATATTTTCCCCCTGGTTACTAATAATAGGCGCAACACAAATAATCTATGCAGCTTCAACATCTCTCGGCCAGCGGAATTCAAAAAAACGAATAGCCTATTCCTCCGTATCTCATATGGGTTTAATAATTATAGGAATAGGTTCTATCACTGATATGGGACTCAACGGAGCCCTTTTACAAACAATCTCTCATGGGTTTATTGGCGCTGCACTTTTTTTCTTGGCCGGAACGACTTATGATAGAATACGGCTTGTTTCTCTTGACGAAATGGGTGGAATAGCTATCCCAATGCCAAAAATATTCACGATGTTCAGTAGCTTTTCGACGGCCTCCCTTGCATTACCGGGTATGAGTGGTTTTGTTGCCGAATTTATAGTCTTTTGGGGCTAATTACTAGCCAAAAATATCTTTTAATGACAAAAGCTCTAATTACTTTTGCAATGGCAATTGGAATGATATTAACTCCTCTTTATTATCTATGTTACGCCAGATGTTCTATGGATACAAGATATTTAATATTTCAAACTCTTATTTTTATGATTCTGGGCCGCGGGAGTTATTTCTTTTGATCTCTATTTTTTTACCCCTACTGGGTATTGGCATGTACTCTGATTTCCTTCTTTTACTATCAGTTGAAAAGGTTGAAGTTATTCTATCTAATTCTTTTTATAGCTAGTTATTATTCGTAAGAAACAATAAAAAAATGTTCGTTATATAATAACAAAAAGTTTTCTTTTATGTATAAGTAAAAAAAATGAATAATGAATGTGAACTGACGAGAACCCGGCGAATTACTAGAATATTCTAGTAATTCGCCGGGTTCTCGTCAGTTCACACAAAGTTTTTTTATATGATATACGATATACACTTTTATATTTCTGGACCCCTTTTTTTAATTCAATTATAATGTAAATGAACCATAACTATGTAGTCCTATTCCTAATAGATTGACTCCAAAATAGCATATCCAAATTATAAGAAATCCAATAGACGCCACAATTGCCGAATTTGTACCCTTCCACTTTATATTTGTTCGAATATGTAAATAAATCGCAAATACGATCCAAGTAATAAAAGCCCAAGTTTCTTTTGGGTCCCAACTCCAATAGGATCCCCATGCTTCGTTAGCCCACACCGCTCCCGAAAGAATTCCTGTGGTTAAAAAGATAAACCCTAGACTAATAACCCGATAACTCCAATAATCCAACTGTTGAATTAATTGTGATCTGTAATAATTCCTTGGATAAAAAAACGAAGTATTTTGAAAAAAATTACTCCGTTCATTCATATATTTGATCTCACTAAAAAAAAATGACTTATTTAAAAAATGATTACTCGTAGAAAAAAACTTTCTCTTTTTTTTTACTGTAATGACTAGAAGAGATACTGATAATAATGATCCCCATAAAAGGGCTGCGTAGCCTAATATGATCATACTTACGTGCATTATTAGCCACTCGGATTGAAGAGCGGGTACTAATATTTGGGATTCGCGTATTTCAGTTAAAAGACCTGAAGTAGCAAAGCCCTGCGTAAAAATAGCACTTGGGCCAATTATTGTGCTTAGCAGATTTTTTTTTTTTTGAAATGCGGAACTATATGAATAAGGGAAAAACTCCACGAAAGAAAGATTAACGATTCATATAAATCACTTATTGGAAAATGTCCCGAATAAATCCAACGAGTAATTAAGAATCCTGTTATACAGATAAAAGTTATTATCATGCCTTTTTCGGACGAATCATATAGTTTTACGAGTTCATCGACTAAAAAGGTTATCAAATGAATTGTAATTATTATTGAAACGATCGAAAAAGAAATATGAGTTAATATATGCTCTAAGGTTGAAAATATCATAAAAATAAAAAAAAGAAATTTATAAATTATAAAATAATAACAAAATGGGGAACTGAATTCATTTTCATTTATAAGATCTGTTTACTTTTTTTAGTAAATCACATGCCGCCACTCGGACTCGAACCGAGATGCTCTAGCACTGCTTCCTAAGAGCAGCGTGTCTACCAATTTCACCATAGCGGCTTGTCTTGAATTCATAATAGCCCATGGCTAATAAATCGTCTAGATTTTAGAATTCAATTGAGTGTAATATTTTTTTAGGAAAGATTAAAATTGATGAATAAAAATCCGTTCAACTAGGTATTTGAACGTTCATTATTTGAGTTTTAGCTGTGGTTTATTGTGTTGAACTCTTGTAAAACTAGATAGTCCTACTATGAATTAGGGGGTAGAACTCCTCTCCCCCAAAAACAGAACCTATTTTGAATCATTTAAAATTGATACGTCTTTTATCCAGAATATCTTCACTAAATGTTTTGCGTGGATTGATAGTGAGATGTAGGTAGGCTCTATATAGGAATTGAGAAAATAGGAATTTAGAAAAGTCAGAAAGTTGTACAAAAAAGAAAACCCTATAATTCATTCTATATCCAAATCAAATAGGTTGGTGGGTAAAAGAATGCTTGTAAATTAGGAAATTTACTAAAAAAAAAAGAATACTTGCTTTTTTTTTTTCAATTCGGAATAGACGAATTCTTATTCTATATATTTATTCTATAATATTATATTTAAATTTTAAGAGCGGAACGCATTCCATTTCCTATTGAGTGACTCAATAGGAAATGGAATTGGAGAATTGGATTTTCGACCTGAAATAACTCAAAAATCGAGTCAGACCGGTATATATTATTCCGACCTGTTATGTTTTATTACTTATTTTATTTGTTTGTCGCTCAAAAAACTTTTAGAATTACCGGTAGAAAGAGATTTACCTAAGGAAAACGCCCTTAACGCTGTCCAATAACCCTTCTTTTTCCAAAAGTTTTTACGAATACGCTTTTTTGATGCAGAAGTACGTTTTTTTGGAACTGCCATTTAAATAAAAATTAAGAAATTACTCATTGGTATAGCTGGATGTGAAAGACATCTATTGGTCAAAAAAATCTAAACTAAAAACTAAAGGAGTAGATAAGATGGGTAAAAAATATGTCCAATTTGACTATAATTTTCAAATTCCAAAGAGACTAATAATTTGGTTCTTTCTTTCATTTGACCAACTAGAACTTCTTTATTTCAATATTTGAAGTATTTAGTAAAAGCTCAGAAAGAATAAGTTTAAAAGAAAAAATTATATTTAAGTTAGTGCATATCTTCGTTTTTTTATTCACTCCTTTTTTAAAAGTACATTGAATCGAAAACAAAAAAGATTAATTTAAGAATTATAAAACTTTTTTATGGAACAGACATATCAATACGCCTATGCTAATTAGGGGTGGGACTTCTTCTTTTCAGCAACAAAAAACCTTCGTCGTATGTGGGCCTTTCCGAGTATTTTATTGTTAAGTATAGTCATGATTTTTTCAGCTAATCTGTCTATTCAATAAATAAATAGCAGTTCTATCTATCAATATGTAATGATTTTTCTTTCGAATCCGGCTACTCGATTGATCCACTTACTTCTATTATGTTACTGTTAATCACTACTGTTGGAATTATGGTTCTTATTTATAGTGATAATTATATGGCCCACGATCAAGTATACTTGAGATTTTTTGCTTATATGAGTTTTTTCAGTACTTCGATGTTGGGATTAGTGATTAGTTCAAATTTGATACAAATTTATATTTTTTGGGAATTGGTTGGAATGTGTTCCTATCTATTATATAGGGTTTTGGTTCACACGACCTCCTGCCGCAAATGCTTGTCAAAAAGCGTTTGTAACTAATCGTATTAGGGGATTTTGGTTTATTATTAGGAATTTTAGGTTTTTATTGGATAACAGGTAGTTTTGAATTTCGGGATTTATTCGAAATATTCAATAACTTGATTTATAATCATGAAGTCAATTCTCCTTTTGTTACTTTGTGTGCTACTCTATTATTTGCTGGTGCAGTCGCCAAATTTGCACAATTTCCCCCTCATGTATGGTTACCTGATGCTATGGAGGGACCCACCCCTATTTCGGCTCTGATACATGGTGCTACCATGGTAGCAGCGGGAGTTTTTCTTGTAGCTCGCCTTAATTCCTCTTTTCATAGTTATACCCTATAATAATGAATTTTATCTCGTTGATATGAATAATCACCGTCTTATTAGGAGCTACTTTAGCTCTTGCTCAAAAAGACATTAAAAAGGGTTTAGCCTATTCGACAATGTCTCAATTGGGTTATATGATGTTAGCTTTAGGAATAGGGTCTTACCGAAGTGCTTTATTTCATTTGATTACTCATGTTTATTCCAAAGCATTATTATTTTTTAGGGTCTGGATCCATTATTCATTTGTGATGGAAACAATTGTTGGCTATTCTCCAGATAAAAGTCAGAATATGGTTTTTATGGGCGGTTTAACAAAGTATGTACCAATTACCAAAACCTCGTTTTTATTAGGTACACTTTCTCTTTGTGGTATTCCGCCCCTTGCTTGTTTTTGGTCAAAAGATGAAATTCTTAATGATAGTTGATTATATTCGCCGATTTTCGCAATACTAGCTTGGGTCACAGCAAGATTAACCGCCTTTATATATGTTTAGGATCTATTTACTTACTTTTGGAGGGCATTTAAACGTTAACTTTCAAAATTATACTGGAAATAAAAATATCTCTTTATATTCGATATCTCTATGGGGTAAGAGGTGTTCAAAACGAATTAACAAAAATTTTGATTTATTACGAATGAATAATAATGAAAGTTCTTATTATTTTTCCAAAAAGAGATATCAAAGTTATGATAATCTACTAAACAATAGTGGACGACAGTTTTTTTATATTGTTCATAAGGATAATAAAAAAATCTTTTTATTATATTATATATAATATTATCCTTTTGAGTTAATAATGTTTTTTTATCAAATCTATTTATTTGTGGTTTAAATGCTTGATAATCAGTATCCGAAAGAAGGATACCATGAATTCGATTTATACCAAATTTATGTATGAAATTTTTTATCAGAGTTTGTTTTAAATTTGGAGATGAAAAGTTTTTGTAGGCTGTTTTCCGATATGATTTGTTCAGAAAAGGATCATATCTTTTTGATAAGTATTCTTTTGTATAATCGTCATTACACAATCGAGTCCTTGTTTCAAGTATATTCAAAGAAATAAACTCGTTGTCTAGAGCTTCAATTCGATTTCGAAACTCATTGTTAAAACTTTTAACATGTTGTTTGTTGGTATAAAGCCAAAGTTTATTAGGTGAAGATTTTTCGAATATAAGTGGGGATATCCTTCTTTTTATCATTTCAAAAAAAATGGATAAACTGGGGGGGTATGTAAAAGATATTCGTTCTTTTCCATCACTTTGGCATATGTCAAAAAAATATTGTGACATTTCATTTCTGACAGTCCCGCCAAAG